TCTCATTCAATATATTATGTCAATTGATGAGCATACTAATTAATACTAAATACTAAATAAATAATAATACTAAATAAATAATAACTAATAACGAGTTAAAATAAAAGTCAAAAAAAAAGGGTGTTATGTTATAAGGCTCTTGTTCCAAACAAAATATAAAAAAAATGGAATAAATACAATTGAAAAAGAAAAGATCCAAATTACTAATATATATTAGTAATTTTAGTAATGACCCTATTTATATTATAATATTTTTATTGAAAATATAAATGATTGAAAATAGGATTTCATTTAATTTAAAGAGAGTTTCATTTTAAATTTAGAAATGAAGTTCCATGTTATTTTGACATTCCTTTATTCAAGATACTTTATTCAAGAGTTGCTCGAGAAATCGATTGAGTCAGAATCGTAGGATGAATAGATGTCAAAGAGGATCCATTTTTTTTGATTTCTGTCACTATTGTTTGTGCTGTCTATAATGAAATGAATAATGAATGATAAATGAAATCAAAAGCTTTCAATTCAATTGGGACTCATTTTGTCAATTGGTCTTTTTATTATCTTATATTTTTCAAGATAAGAAACTTAGGTAAGTGTTTCATAAATAAACATATGTATAAATAGAACGTATCCCATTTAGTTCCTTCATGCCTACTATAACTAGTTATTTCGGTTTTCTACTGGCGGCTTTAACTATAACCTCAGCTCTATTTATTGGTCTGAGCAAGATACGTCTTATTTGAAATTGATTGAATGAACAATTCATAAAAATGTTTTTGTGAGATATCCAGGTAGTCCATAGTTCCTTCCCATGTGAATTGTAATTCTTGATTATTGAGATTCGTGGGCGATTTGGATTACTATTTAGAGATAGATATTACCCCCCCTTTTTTTTTACCTACCTTTTCAAAAAAAATCAAAAAATGATTGAAGTTTTACTATTTGGAATCGTGTTAGGCCTAATTCCTATTACTTTGGCTGGATTATTCGTAACTGCGTATTTGCAATACAGACGCGGCGATCAGTTGGACCTTTGATTAAGTAAGAGCTCATCTCTTTTTAAATAACATCTCTTTTTTTTATTGACCTCCTGCGGATTAAAGAAAGGAGGAGGTCAAATTAGGGTTGCTGCTCTAGTTAGTAAAGTTATTTACTTGTAATTCGACCCAAGAAGAACAGAAGCACGCTCTGTAGGATTTGAACCTACGACATCGGGTTTTGGAGACCCGCGTTCTACCGAACTGAACTAAGAGCGCTTTCTTTCTTATCCCAATATAAAGGGCTGTATGTAAATAAAAGAATTTTATTTGTAACCCCCACTTTGGATACATATAGTATCATAAAGCATTATGTTATGTATGTCTAATTTTTATTGATCTCAATGGATCCTTCATTACTGCACATGGGAGAAGTAATAGATAGGGATGACAGGATTTGAACCCGTGACATTTTGTACCCAAAACAAACGCGCTACCAAGCTGCGCTACATCCCTTTCAATTGGCCTATAGTGTCATTGTAGAGAATCCCCATCTTGTTTTCCACATCGTGATTTCTCCCATTGATATACAATTGCTCTTGTCATTTCTTTTTCGTCTTATATAACAATATAACATATAATAAAAGAAAAAAGAATCAAATCGATCAAATAGATATAATATAATTAACAATATAATAAAAAATATAAATATAAAAATCGGTAATGTTCAGAAAATAAAGTGAGTGGACACTTTTTTCTGTTGTAAAGAAAGTAAAATATCATCAACAACGACATGTGTATCTGATCATATATGTATTACAATAAAAAAGGAGGATTTTCAATGCGAGATTTTAAAACATATCTCTCCGTGGCACCTGTGTTAAGCACTCTATGGTTCGGGTCTTTAGCAGGCCTATTGATAGAGATTAATCGTTTATTCCCAGATGCGTTAACATTCCCCTTTTTTTCATTCTAGTTGGGGATGAAGAAGATTATAGATAGAATAAATTATCTGTGACTAACCCTTTTTGTTTTGTTCTTTCTTTCAGTTTTTTAGGATAAAAAAGAAGGAAAGAGAAAGAATCAAAAAAGATTCATCCGCAACGAAACTCAGGTTCACGCTGAATTAATAGAGGGAGAACAAAAATGTAAAGTAAATAATAAAAGTCGCGGACAACAAACGCATACAGGATACTTAAATGAAATACTATAACTAATGGATAGTTAGAAATCATCGTATTACTTATATTCTCTATTGATTTGATTGCAATGAAATATTTAATAATTGGGTTTCGAGTCAGCAACTTCTTTTTTTCTTCTTCGTTTCGAAAATAGAAGAGTTGGGTGAATAAAAAAAAAGGGGGGTTTATGGCCAAGGGTAAAAATGTCAGAGTAAAGGTTATTTTGGAATGTAACAGTTGTGTCCGAAACGATATTAATAAGGAATCGCGGGGCATTTCCAGATATATTACTCAAAAGAATCGACACAATACGCCTAGTCGATTGGAATTGAGAAAATTTTGTCCCTATTGTTACAAGCATACGATTCATGGGGAGATAAAGAAATAGAGAAAATGTAACGCGTTTGTAACCCCTCCAAGGAACAGCAATAAATTACATAATAATAAAATATTAATATAAAAATGTAATAATAAATTATAAAAATAAAACAACCCAATCCTATTTCATCCTATTTTGGTAGGATCGCAAATGAAATTCGAATTAAGAAATACGATTTAAAAGATAAGGAATAAACCATGGATAAATCCAAGCGACTTTTTCTTAAATCCAAGCGATCTTTTCGTAGGCGTTTGCCCCCAATTGGATCGGGGGATCGAATTGATTATAGAAACATGAGTTTAATTAGTCGATTTATTAGTGAACAAGGAAAAATATTATCTAGACGAGTGAATAGATTGACTTTGAAACAACAACGATTAATTACTATTGCTATAAAGCAAGCTCGTATTTTATCTTTGTTACCCTTTCTTAATAACGAGAAACAATTTGAGAGAACTGAATCGACTCCTAGAACCACGGGTCCTCGAATTAGAAATAAATAGATAGGCTATTCCTCAATTGCAATTGAATCAAAATTTCAATATGAACCCCAACTCAGATTTATATTTTGTTCGAAAAATTGGAGAACCCCGATTGGATTGTCACATCATAAGAAAAAATGGCTTCTTTTTTTAATGTGTTGATTCATTTTTACTATATTTCTCTTATTTATATTAATTTCTACTCTACCTTCCCGGAGCTCATTCTCCGGGGCCCCACTTAAATCATTACGGTGGATTCCTTTTAATCTTCTTATTTAAGGATCTGATTGGAAATCATGTAAAGACAATTTGTATTTGATATGGCTATTTGTGCAAGTATTTTACGATTAAGAAGCAACTGTCTCTTATACAGATCATGTATGGATCTGCTATAACTATAGGATACCCCAATCTCACGAATTGCTGCATTTATCCGAGTAATCCACAAACGACGAAAATTTCTCTTTTGCCTGCCCCTATCCCGATGAGCAGAACTCAAGGCTCTCATTTTCTGTTGAATAGTATTTCGAGTAAGTCGTGAATGAGTCCCTCGAAAGGTTGATGCAAATAAACGAATTTTTATTCTACGTCTCCGAGCTATATACCCTCGTCTAATTCTGGTCATTGAATCAAATTAAACTTTGATGAATAACTAATTGATTTATTTTCTTTCAGTTATTCTTTTTCCCTTTCCTGGTCTATTAATAACAAAACGGATTCTTCCAATGTATAAAAAAAAATTCCAATGGCTTTTGCTACTATGACCTTCCCAACCACCATTTTTCCAGGCATTTAACCTCGAAATAAGAAATTGTATTGATACTAGGTATCAACAAAAAAATACTAAATTGTAACTCAAGTTGAGTATAGTATAAAGTATCAATAAATAGTAAAGGTAAATGGATAAATAAATAGTGGGTTCCATCGTTTCTATGGCTACTTCTTAAACGGTGAGGTCCTCTCTATACACCGGAGCCCCTTCCACCATTAATCAATGTTATTAGTAACTTGTACAGTTCACATTCTTTGACTCTACCCATGAATTGTACAGTAATAAGTCTTTTCACAATGAGATCTACCCATACAGTAACGGTATTTAATTACAAAGGTTGGCTAGGTAGCTGACCCTGTATAGTCCGTTCTTGCAAGAGTAGGAGCCTAATTCTTTTGCTTCTTAAATATGATTTCCCCCGCTTAATGGATAACCATTTGCTACCACTGGGGAATTGCTTTTCATCTCCAATTGAGGTGATTGGATTTGCACCAATAGAAACCATAAATTTGATACGCAATGGAGGTTTTTTTCTATATTGATTGGAATTCTTCTATCCTATCCTATTCATTGGTACTGGTCATTGATACTGGAAAAAATTGTACTTTATTTTGTTCCGGCTCATGATCTGAACGGGTCGCACATACACCCGAGTACATGTTCCTCGACGCTGAGGACATCCCCGAAGAGCGGGGGATTTTGTTACATTTTTTATTGGCTGTCTTGTGTTTCTAATAAGTTGTTTAATAGTTGGCATACTTAATGGTATAGAAAATGGGCTGGTTTAGATCAATCCTAACCAGATGATTATGAATTCTTTCTATTTTCTTTTTTTTTTTTACTTTACGCAGATAAAATATTCAATTTAGATTCATCCAAATTATGGTTCGAAATGGATGGAATCGCAGATTTACGTGAAATCCCCGGCATTTTCGATCGCTACCAGATCAACAATTCCATGAGCTTGGGCTTCTGTTGCTGACATAAAAACGTCCCTTTCCATGTCTTCGGATACAACCCATAAGGGGTTACCCGTTCTTTGTACATAAACCCTTGTGAGGGTTTCGCGTAGTTTCAGAAGTTCTTCCGCTTCTAGGACAAATTCTCCTGTTTGTGCCTCATAAAAAGAACTCGCAGGTTGATGGATCATTACCCTGATGATATAACATAATGAATGTTTCCGCGATCTCGTACGATTGATTGGACTAGGCAAAAAGATTAAAGAATAACAAGAAAAAATAAGTATATATATAATTGAACAACCGTACAGGCATTTTTTGTGCATTGCATACGGCTCCACAATGGACTTTTTACGTTCGTTGAGCAAAAAACGAAATAGGATCCATCAGACCCAAATCGTTAAGTGATCCATTTACCACCCTTCTTTTCGTGGGAGTTCAAAAATACTATGATGGTTCCGTTGCTTTCTATATTTATGATTTATCTCATATGTGATTCAGCAATCCCAAAGTTTCTTTTTGATCCGATCAAATAAAAAAAGTAAAAAAAAAAATGATCTTGTTTTTTTTTTCATTTGAGTATTCTTTCATATTTCATAACATAAATATTGGAAAGAGGCTTCTGGCGTGAAAAATAAAAGTTTGTGACGCTGAAATGAAGCCCGGATAGATAAGATCAAATCATAAATACCCTTTGTCTCATATTACTCGCCCGATATATAATCCCATGTTCTGAAAAAACAATAATGGTTTGTTCATATCGAACTCGAAGTGCCATGCTATTATTACTTAAATATTATCTTACAAATTCTTATTTATATTAAAATATTAAATATGGCGAAGGCATAGTTTTCTTTTTTCTTTCAAACAAAAAACTCATTGGCGCCGAGCGTGAGGGAATGCTATACGTTTCGTAATTTCTCCTCCGACCAGGATGAAAGATCCCATTGAAGCGGCTAATCCCATGCATATTGTATGCACATCTGGTGGCACAAATTGCATAGTATCATAAATTGCGACTCCGGGTATTACCCACCCGCCGGGGGAGTTTATAAACAAATAAAGATCTCTGGTCTCATCCTCTATACTGAGATATACCATCAGGCCAATAAGTTGGTTTGAGATCTCGCTATCAACTTCTTGACCTAAAAAAAGTAATCTTTCTCGATGAAGTCGGTTGATTAGGACAAAATTTTATCCCTTAGGAACCGTACACGCGCCTTTGGATGCATACGGTTCAAAAAAAAAGAATCAATGTATTGTATTGATTCTACCCTCCTTTACTTTTTTTATAGTAGGACTTTTCTACCTCCTAATGAAGGGGCTTTTTCTTCGATTTTTTTTTAAGAAAGATTTTTTTTGCTCGAATCTTTTTAAAAAATAAAAGAATCCACTAAACTTATCGAATTAACCTCTCATTGATGTATTGTTTCATCGAAATCGAATCCAAATTACGATGTAATTTTCTTGTTCCTGAATGGGCCTCCTCAATTATTTTAGGTTTATGTTCTACTCCGGGTAAATATCTGCCCGATTTCAATTTGCACATATAGGACAAATGCTCCCAATACCACTTTTACTTTTTTCAATTCATTTCGTGCCTTTCTTACAACAAATACGCGATGTAGTCATAATATTATTTCATTGATTGGCAGTTTGAGATCGCCCATATGCTATCAAGTAATCACTTATGATACAAGTGGTAATCATACATATATTACCAATTGGGTATTTTCTGAACGGAGCCTGGATACTTCATTTTATTGGATTGGTCCAACCAAGCCAACCATAAATTTTGATAATTGATAATATTAATATTGATTTCGACCCCCTCAAAAATGGATCTAATTGCATTTCACGCTCCAAATTATTGATGGTTCAAACAATCTTTTTTGGGCGAAACAGAGGGTATCTCGATCGGGGGAGAGAACGGGGAAATCCCATATGACCCAATATGTCTGACAAGTCGCACTATACGTCAACCCAAATTGCATCTTCCTCTCCAGGACTCCGAAAAGGTACTTTTGGAACACCAATAGGCATCAACTGAAAGAAAGGGGGTTAAGTACTATATTTTACTTTGATGTGGAAACGTAATATTTTTATCCCTGGATATTACCAAATAGTAAGACGAAATTAATAAGGGAAAATTATTACAAATGGGTCGGGCTCTTCGAATGATGAACAAGTATCTACGCATTCGCTCATAGAAAATGGGACCAATCCCCCATTGCGTATTGGTACTTATCGGGTATAGAATAGATCTGCTTATCTTTGTTCCTATGAACAGAATTGTTCCATTATTCCCAACGAAAGAAATGGAATTCAATATTCAATAATATGAACCCTTGTTCCAAAATAATCCACTGAAAGGGAGAGGTCCATAGCATAGTCTTTTTCCAATGCGATAAAGTTACATAGTGTCTATTTTTCTTTGATAAAGGGGTATTTCCATGGGTTTGCCTTGGTATCGTGTTCATACCGTCGTATTGAATGATCCCGGTCGGTTGATTTCTGTACATATAATGCATACAGCTCTCGTTGCTGGTTGGGCCGGTTCAATGGCTCTATATGAATTAGCCGTTTTTGATCCCTCTGACCCCGTTCTTGATCCAATGTGGAGACAGGGTATGTTCGTTATACCCTTCATGACTCGTTTAGGAATAACCAATTCGTGGGGCGGCTGGAGTATCACAGGAGGGACTATAACGAATCCGGGTATTTGGAGTTACGAGGGTGTGGCCGGGGCACATATTGTGTTTTCTGGTTTGTGCTTCTTGGCGGCTATCTGGCATTGGGTATATTGGGATCTAGAAATATTCTGTGATGAACGTACAGGAAAACCTTCTTTGGATTTGCCCAAGATCTTTGGAATTCATTTATTTCTTTCAGGATTAGCTTGCTTTGGGTTTGGTGCATTTCATGTAACAGGCTTGTATGGTCCTGGAATATGGGTATCTGATCCTTATGGACTAACCGGAAAAGTCCAATCTGTAAATCCTGCGTGGGGGGTAGAGGGTTTTGATCCTTTTGTTCCGGGAGGAATAGCCTCTCATCATATTGCAGCAGGTACATTGGGCATATTAGCGGGCCTATTCCATCTTAGTGTCCGCCCCCCCCAACGCCTATACAAAGGATTACGTATGGGTAATATTGAAACTGTCCTTTCCAGTAGTATCGCTGCTGTCTTTTTTGCAGCTTTTGTTGTTGCTGGAACGATGTGGTATGGCTCCGCAACTACCCCAATCGAATTATTTGGTCCCACTCGTTATCAATGGGATCAAGGATACTTCCAGCAAGAAATATATCGAAGGGTTGGTGCCGGACTAGATGAAAATCAGAGTTTATCAGAAGCTTGGTCTAAAATTCCAGAAAAATTAGCTTTTTATGATTACATTGGCAATAATCCAGCAAAAGGAGGTTTATTTAGAGCGGGCTCGATGGACAATGGGGATGGAATAGCGGTTGGATGGTTAGGACATCCTATCTTTAGAGATAAAGAAGGGCGTGAGCTTTTTGTACGCCGTATGCCTACTTTTTTTGAAACATTTCCAGTAGTTTTGGTAGACGGAGACGGAATTGTAAGAGCCGATGTTCCCTTTAGAAGGGCGGAATCTAAGTATAGTGTCGAACAAGTAGGAGTAACTGTTGAGTTCTATGGCGGCGAACTCGATGGAGTCAGTTATAGTGATCCTGCTACTGTGAAAAAATATGCTAGACGTGCTCAATTGGGTGAAATTTTTGAATTAGATCGTGCTACTTTGAAATCGGATGGTGTTTTTCGTAGCAGCCCAAGGGGTTGGTTCACTTTTGGACATGCTTCGTTTGCTTTGCTCTTCTTTTTCGGACACATTTGGCATGGTGCTAGAACCTTGTTCAGAGATGTTTTTGCTGGTATTGACCCAGATTTGGATGCTCAAGTGGAATTTGGAGCATTCCAAAAACTTGGAGATCCAACTACAAGGAGACAAGTCGTCTGATACAATACTGCTCTTGTATCTTTTGTCTCTATTATATTTTTATTATTTAACTTTGACATAGAGTACCAGAGAAATGTTGATTTGAATCACCGCCCTTTCTTTGACTTTTGACTCTTGTCCTTTCTTAATCTGGGAGATGATCCCAAATGAACAGGTGTGGAAGCTATAATTGTAAACCACGATCAATTTATGGAAGCATTGGTTTATACATTCCTCTTAGTCTCGACTCTAGGAATAATTTTTTTCGCTATATTTTTTCGAGAGCCGCCTAAGGTTCCGACTAAAAAGGCGAAATGATTTTTCATTATCTTACATTATCTTTATCTAAATGGAAGTAAAGTAATGAGCCTCCCATATTGGGAGGCTCATTACTTTACTTCCATTTAGTCCCCGTGTTCCTCGAATGGATCTCGTAGTTGTTGAGAGGGTTGCCCAAAAGCGGTATATAAGGCGTACCCGGTAAAACTTACAAGTAAACCAGATATAAAGATGGCAACTAAGGTTGCTGTTTCCATTATTATCAAATTTCAAAACTATAACGGATCTATGATAAGATCCTTTATTTACAACGGAATAGTATACAAAGTCAACCGATCTCAACCAATGCAATAGGATTTATGGCTACACAAACCGTTGAGGATAGTTCTAGATCTGGTCCAAGACGAACTAATGCAGGGAGTTTATTGAAACCATTGAATTCAGAATACGGGAAAGTGGCTCCTGGGTGGGGAACTACCCCTTTGATGGGAGTCGCAATGGCTCTATTTGCGGTATTCCTATCTATTATTTTGGAGATTTATAATTCTTCCGTTTTACTAGATGGAATTTCAATGAATTAGGTCCATAAAAATCATGAAGTCCTGGCTTTTCAATCCAAAATGAATTACTTAGGACTCTCATTTCTAGTCTATTCTGGCAGTTCGACCGTGAAATTCTTTTGTTTCTGTATTTCCGGAATATGAGTGTGTGACTTGTTATAATTGATCCTATTGATAGTACAGAGAATGGGTCTGTCATCTTGAGAGAGATGAGTTCTGCTTCGTCGGATATTCATTTTTTTTATCTGGAGCACGGAATATATGGAATAGATCGAGAAATATTTGAACTATGATTCATACCTACTATTTATACCTCGCGACTGGATTCAAAAAAATGTAAAAGATTGATTTTATCATTATAAATCGAAAGGGTTTTCTTCCTTAAAAATTGGGTTTCTGTTTATTTGTTTATTTTGACCAATGGACAAATAAAATTCCGAATTTTTAGTCAT